TTTTTTTTTAAAAAAAATGTTTAAGGTTTTACTAAAAATAATAAATTAATAAAAATAAATTGATAATTTAAAATAATAATAAAAAATTTAAAGTTTAAAATAAAAATAAAAATTTTTTATTTTAAAAAATTTTTAAAAAAAAATAGTTTTATTTATGTTAATTAATTTAATAAAATAAAATTTTACATATAAATATATTTTGAAAATGATTTTTAATTTTTAAAAAATTATTGTTTTTATAAAATTTTTAAATTTTTATAGTAGTAATTAATATTATAATTTTAATTTATGTTAAAATATAGTTATTATTGTTTTATTATTGATAAAATTTGTGCCAGCAATCGCGGTTACACAAATAATATAATTAAATTTTTTTGTTAAAAGTTAAAATTTTATTTTTAAAAAATTAATAGTAAATTTTTAAGTGAAATTTAAATTTTATTAATAAATTTTATTTATTATATTTTTGAAACTTAGAAAATTTATTATTAAACTAGGATTAGATACCCTATTATTTAAAATATTAATTTTATTATTATTTAGGTAGTATTAATTAATTTTTTAAAACTTAAAAAATTTGGCGGTATTTTATTCTGTTTAGAGGAACTTGTTTTGTAAATGATAATCCACAAATATTTTTACTTATTTTTGTTTTCAGTTTATATATCGTTGTCATCAGGATATTTTTAAAGAATAATAAAAATTCAAAATTTATAATTATTAATTATGTCAAATCAAGGTATAATTTATAAATAAGAAATAATGAGTTACAATAAATTTTATTTACAAATTTATGAAAATTTTTTTGAAAAAAAGAATTGAAGGTGGATTTAAAAGTAAATTAATTAATAAATATTAATTGATTAAAGTTTTAAAATATGCACATATCGCCCGTCGCTTTCGTTATATATAAAAAATAAATAAATGAAATAAGTCGTAACATAGTAGAAGTACTGGAAAGTGTTTCTAGAAATACAATTTAAAGCTTAAATAGTAAAGTTTTTTATTTACATTAAAAAGAAATATGTGCAAATCATTTTGAATTGAAAGTTTAAAATTTAATAAATTTATAGAATTTTTTTTATTTTAATAAAAATATTTTTAATTATTTTTGTTTTAGTAATTATAAAAGAAAAAATAATTTTTATTTATAGTTTAAAGTATAGAAATAAAATATTGAAATAATTTGAAAATTTAATTTTAAAAAAGAAAAATTTAATTTTTGTTCCTTGTGTATCAGGATTAATTAAAAATAAAAAATTTTTAAAAAATTAATTTATAGTTTAAAAGATTTAAAATTTTTTATTTTTTATTGTTGAATCAATATAAATTAAAAAATTTTTGAAATGAAATGTTAAATGTTTTTAAATATATATAATTTTTAAAGAAATAAATTGAATTTAGAAATAAAATTTTTAATTTATTAATTTTTTTTTATTTAAGAAAATAATTAATTAATTTATTTTTATAATTTAGGGGTTGAGCTTTAAATTAAAATTTTAAAAATAAAATTATTTAAAATTTTTAAAAATTTATATTCTTAAAAATAGAAATTTATAAATAACATGTTATAATAAATTTTTAAAAATTTTTATTTAATTTTTTATTTTAATTTTATATTTAAATAATTATTTTAATTTTAAAATGTAATAAAAATATTATTAAATTAGTAAAATTTTAAATTTAATAATATAAAAAAAAGTTTTATTTTAAATTTATTAATTAGGCAAAATTATTTTTATTTGTTTAACAAAAACATTGTTTTTTTTTATTTATAAAAAATAAGGCCTGCACACTGATAATAATTAAAGAGCCGCGGTAATTTGACCGTGCAAAGGTAGCATAATCATTAGTTTTTTAATTGAAGACTGGAATGAAAGGTTTAATAAAAAATAATCTTTATTAATTTAAATTTATTTGAATTTGTTTTTTTAGTAAAAAAACTAAAATAATGATAAAAGACGATAAGACCCTATAAAGCTTTATAAAAGAATAAATTTTATGAATATATTTAGAATATTAAAAATTTTAATTTTATTTTATTTGATTGGGGTGATTTAAAGATTTATTTAACTTTTTATTTTTATTTTCTTTTATAAATGTTTATTTTTGATCCTATTTTTTAGATTAAAAGTTTAAGTTACTTTAGGGATAACAGCGTAATTTTTTTGAAGAGTTCAAATCGATAAAAGAGATTGCGACCTCGATGTTGGATTAAGATTTAAGTTTAGGTGTAGCAGTTTAAATTTTTAGTCTGTTCGACTATTTTATTCTTACATGATCTGAGTTCAAACCGGTTTAAGCCAGGTTGGTTTCTATCTTTATAAAAATTATTATATTTTAGTACGAAAGGATTGAATATAAAAATTTAATTTTATAAATTTGAATAAAATTAAAAAAAAATAAAATTTTTTTGTTTATTTTTTAGAATTATAAAAAAAAATTGAAAACTATTTTGGCAGATAAGTGTAATAAATTTAGAATTTATAAATATAAAATTAATTTTTATAAATAGTATTGATTTTTAATGTTGATATTTTTATACCATTTTTTAGAAGTTTAATGTTAATTATTTTTGTTATAGTAAGAGTTGCTTTTTTAACATTATTGGAACGTAAAGTTTTAGGTTTTATTCAGATTCGAAAAGGTCCAAATAAAGTTAGTTATATTGGGATTCTTCAACCTTTTTGTGATGCAATTAAGTTATTTACAAAAGAACAAATTTTACCTTTTTTATCTAATAGTTTAGTATATTATTTTTCTCCTATTTTTTCTTTATTTTTGTCTTTATTTGTTTGATTATGCTTACCTTATTTAATTAAGTTATATTCATTTAATTTAGGAGTTTTATTTTTTTTTTGTTGTATAAGTTTTGGTGTTTATACTGTTATATTAGCAGGATGATCATCTAATTCATTATATGCTCTATTAGGGTCTTTGCGTTCAATTGCTCAAACTATTTCTTATGAAGTGGCTTTAGTTTTAATATTAATATCTGTTTTATTTTTAATTATAAGTTATAATTTAATTTTTATAGAAGTTTTTCAATATTATTTATGATTTTTTATTTTATTTTTCCCTATTGGAATTATATGGATAATTTCAAGATTAGCAGAAACAAATCGTACTCCCTTTGATTTTGCTGAAGGAGAATCAGAATTAGTTTCTGGGTTTAATGTTGAGTATGGGGCTGGAGGTTTTGCTTTAATTTTTTTAGCTGAGTATGCAAGAATTTTATTTATAAGAATATTATTTTCTTTATTATTTTTAGGATCTTCTGTTTGATCTTTTTTATTTTTTTTAAAATTAAATTTTATTTCTTTTTTATTTATTTGGGTTCGAGGGGCATTACCTCGATATCGTTATGATAAATTAATATATATAGCTTGAAAAAGTTATTTACCAATTGTGTTAAATTTATTATTTTTTTATATTTCTTTATATATTTTTATTTTTTAATAATTAAAATTAGTATAAAGTTAATAGAAAATTTAAATTTCTATTTTTTGTTTTCAAAACAAAGGCTTATTCAAGCTCATTAACTAATAAAAAATAAAATTAATTAATAATTTTTTGTCATCAAATTGATGTAATTGGGTTTAAAATAAAATAAGAAAAATATAAAATTGTTAAAAATTGTCCAGTAATTACATAAGGATCTTCAACAGGACGGGCTCCAATTCAAGTTAATAGTATAACTGTAATTAACATAATTCAAAATAAAATTTGATTTAATGGGAAAAATTGTGTTCTTTGAAATTTAAAATTATTTGTTAATGGTAAAATAAATAAAATTGCAATAGATATTACTAATGCAATTACTCCTCCTAATTTATTTGGAATTGATCGTAAAATTGCATAAGCAAATAAAAAATATCATTCTGGTTGAATATGAGGAGGGGTAACTAAAGGATTTGCAGGAATGAAATTATCCGGGTCTCCTAATAGATAAGGTGAAATTAATGTTAAAAATGTTAAACTTATTAATAAAATAAAAAATCCAAAGATATCTTTAAAAGAGTAATAAGGGTGGAAAGGAATTTTATCTACGTTTCTGTTAATTCCTAGAGGATTATTTGAACCTGTTTGATGAAGAAATAATAAATGAATTATTGTAAAAGCAATAATAATAAATGGGAAAAGAAAATGAAAAGAAAAAAATCGAGTTAAAGTTGCATTATCAACGGCAAATCCTCCTCATAATCATTGAACTATATCAATTCCTAAATATGGAACTGCAGATAGAAGATTTGTAATTACAGTTGCTCCTCAAAAAGATATTTGACCTCAAGGTAAAACATAACCTATAAATGCTGTTCCTATAGTTAAGAATAATAAAATTACTCCAACGTTTCATGTATAATGGTATTTATAAGATCCATAATATATGCCTCGTCCAATATGCATATAAATACAAATAAAAAAAAAAGATCCTCCATTGGCATGAAGAGTACGTAGTAGTCACCCATAGTTTACATCTCGACAAATGTGATTTACAGAATTAAATGCAAGTTGAGTATCTGCTGCATAATGTATTGATAAAAAAATTCCTGTCAAAATTTGAATAATTAAACATAAGCCTAATAAAGATCCAAAATTTCATCAACTTGAAATATTAGATGGGGCTGGTAAATCAACTAATGCATTATTTATAATTTTAATTAATGGGTGGGTTTTTCGGATAGGTTTATTCATTATAAAAATTAAGTTTTTGCTCGTAAAGGTCCTTCAAAAATATTTGTAATTTTTACTGTAACAATTAAAGTTAAAAATAAATAATTGATTAATAGAATAGTAATAATATTTGTTGGAAAATTATATAATTTATTTAAAGTTAAATTATTTTCTATAATTAAATTATTAAAATTTTGTATAGATTGATTTTCTATATTAAAAATTTTATTTATTAAAATATTTTTATAATTTATAAAAAAAAATAATAATATAAATAAAATTGTTGTTAGAAAAAAAAATAAAATTGGTTTTTTATTAATAGAAAATTTAAAAGTTTCATTTGATGCAATTGAAGTCATATATATAAATAAAATTAATATACCTCCTAAAAAAATTAAAAATAAAGAATAAGAAAATCAAAAAGTTTTTGTTAGTGTTCCTGTAAAAATAGAAATAATAATTGTTTGTAATATAAGTAATAAGCCTATTGAAAGGGGATGATTTATAAAAATGAATATTAAACTAAAAATAATAATTAATATTATAAGAAAAAAATTGATAATTTCAGCAACAGAAAATAGTTTATAAAATAAAATTTTAATTTTGGGAATTAAAGAAGAAAGTTTTTTTTCTTTTCTGATATTTTTAAAGAAAATTTTTCTTATTTTTGATTTACAAGACCAATGTTTTTGTTAAACTATAAAAATTTATGTTAACATTTTTAATTTATATTAATATTTTTATTTTTTTTATAGGAGTATTTTCTTTTGTTTTTTCATATAAACATTTATTAAATATATTATTAAGATTAGAATTTATAGTTTTATCTTTATTTATTTTTTTATTTATTTATTTAAATTTTTTAAATTTTGAGCAATATTTTAGAATATATTTTTTAGTATTTTCTGTTTGTGAAGGGGTTTTAGGGCTATCAATTTTAGTTTCTATAATTCGATCACATGGAAATGATTATTTTTTTAGTTTTTCTTTTTTACAATGTTAAAATTTTTTTTATTTATTTTATTTATAATACCAATTTGTTTTATAAAAAATATATTTTGAATGGTTCAAAATATAATTTTTTTTTTATTTTTTGTGTTTTTAATATTAAATTTTAATTTAATAATATTTAATATAGAATGAATTTTTGGAGTAGATTTATTATCTTATGGATTAATTTTGTTAAGATTTTGAATTTGTGCTTTGATAATTTTGTCAAGAAGAAGAATTTATTTTCAGAATTTTAATTTTAATTATTTTTTATTTAATATTTTATTTTTATTAATAATATTAATATTTACATTTAGATGTATAAATTTATTTATATTTTACATTTTTTTTGAAAGAAGATTAATTCCAACTTTATTTTTAATTTTAGGGTGAGGATATCAACCAGAACGTTTACAGGCAGGATTATATTTATTATTTTATACCTTATTTGCTTCTCTTCCTTTATTAATAGGAATTTTTTATATTTTTAATAATATAAATTTTTTAAATTGGATATTTTTAAAAGAATTTGAATTAGAAAATTTTTTATTTTATTTATTTCTTGTTTTTGCATTTTTAGTAAAAATACCAATATTTTTTGTTCATTTATGATTACCAAAAGCACATGTAGAAGCCCCGGTTTCTGGATCTATAATTTTGGCGGGGGTTTTATTAAAATTAGGAGGTTACGGGTTGATTCGGATTTTCCCTGTGATTTTAAGTTATTCAGTTAAATTAAATTATTTTTGGGTAATTTTAAGATTAACTGGAGGGGTATTAGTAAGTCTAATTTGTTTACGACAAATTGATTTAAAATCTTTAGTTGCTTATTCTTCTGTTGCTCATATAAGTTTAGTAATTGGGGGATTAATAGTAATGCTTTCATGAGGTTGAGGGTTTTCATTTTCTTTAATAATTGCTCATGGTTTATGTTCTTCTGGTTTGTTTTATTTAGTTAATTTATTATATGAACGATTAAGAAGTCGTAGATTATTAATTAATAAGGGGATAATAAATTTTATACCAAGAATGACAATATGATGATTTTTATTATGTTCAAGAAATATAGCTGCTCCTCCTTCTTTAAATTTATTAGGAGAAATTGGATTAATTAATAGAATTTTAAGTTGATCTAAAATAATTATAATTTTATTGATGTTTATTTCTTTTTTTAGAGCAGTTTATTCTTTATTTTTATATTCTTATAGACAACATGGAAAATTTAATATAGGAAATTATAGTTTTTCTTTTGCTTTTAATCGAGAATATTTAGTTTTATTTTTACATTGATTCCCTGTAAACTTACTAATTTTAAAAAGAGATTTAATAGTATTTATTTTTTAAATTTATTTAAGTAGTTTAAAAAAAACTTTGATTTGTGGTATCAAAAATATAAAATAATTTTATTTTAAATCGTGGAATTTATTTCTATTTGTTTTATATTTTTTATTTTTTTATTTTTATTAAGATTTTTCTTATTTTTATGTAGTTTAAATTTTTTAATTTATGATTTAGTTTATTTTTTAGAGTGAGAAATTTTTAGAATTAATAGAAGAATAATAACTATGGTTTTTATTTTTGATTGAATAAGTTTAATATTTATATCTTTTGTTTTATTTATTTCTTCTTTAGTAATTTTTTACAGAAAAGATTATATAATAGGAGATTTATTTATTAATCGTTTCATTATTCTTGTTTTATTGTTTGTGTTTTCTATAATAATAATAATTGTAAGTTTAAATTTAATTAGAATTTTATTAGGTTGAGATGGATTAGGTTTGGTTTCTTATTGTTTAGTAATTTATTATCAAAATATTAAATCTTATAATGCAGGGATATTAACTGCTTTATCTAACCGATTAGGGGATGTTGCATTTTTAATAGCAATTGCTTGGATATTAAATTATGGAAGTTGAAATTTTTTATTTTACATTGATTTAATAAAATTTGATTTTGAAATACAGGTTATTGGATTATTAATAATTTTTGCTGCAATAACAAAAAGAGCCCAAATTCCTTTTTCTGCTTGGTTACCTGCAGCAATAGCAGCTCCAACTCCTGTTTCTGCTCTTGTTCATTCTTCAACATTAGTAACAGCTGGGGTATATTTATTAATTCGTTTTAATAATTTATTTTTTGATTCTATTTTTGGAAAAATTTTGTTATTAATTTCAGGGTTTACAATATTTATAGCAGGATTAGGAGCAAATTTTGAATTTGATTTAAAAAAAATTATTGCTTTGTCTACTCTTAGACAATTAGGATTAATAATAAGAATTTTATCTTTAGGGTTTTATAAATTAGCTTTTTTTCATTTATTAACTCATGCTTTATTTAAAGCTTTATTATTCATATGTGCAGGGGTTGTAATTCATAATATAAAAAATTCTCAGGATATTCGTGATATAGGTTATTTATGTATTTATATACCTTTTACAGTTTCTTGTTTAAACGTTGCTAATTTAGCTCTTTGTGGCTTACCTTTTTTGGCAGGGTTTTATTCAAAAGATTTAATTTTAGAAATAGTTTTAGTTTCTGAAATTAATTTTTTAGTGTTTTTTTTATTTTTTTTTTCTACTGGTTTAACTGTAAGTTATTCTTTTCGTTTATTTTATTATTCTTTTTTTATATCAATAAATCAAAGATCAATAAATATTTTGAATGATAATAGAATAGTAATATCAAAAAGAATATTTAGATTAATAATTTTTGCTATTTTTGGAGGGTCAATATTAAATTGATTAATTTTTCCTTATTCTTTTATATTAAGAATAATTATATTTTTTAAATTTTTTACATTAATAATTTGTTTTTTGGGGGGGATTATTGGGTTTTTAATTGCAAATATTTCTTTTTTTTCTTCAAACAAATCTTTAAATTATTATTTTTTTTCATTTTTTTCTAGATCAATATGATTTATACCTTCAATTTCAACAATTTGTGTAATTAATACCCCTATTAATATAAGTTTTAAAATTTTTAAAAATATTGATCAAGGTTGAACAGAATTTTTTGGAATTCAACAAATTTTTAAATATTTTATAAAGTTTTCTTCTTTGAATCAAATTGTTCAATTTAATAATCTAAAACTTTATTTAGTTGTTTTTTCTTTTTGAATTGTAACTTTATTAATTTTAATTTTAATAATTTAAATTGGTATAAAAAAAATTTAAGTAGCTTATAAATTTAGAGTATAGTTTTGAAGCAGCTAGGGAAATTATTGTAATTCTTAAATAATTTTATAAAAGAATAAATCTTTTTTTTTATAATGAAAATATAATGTTTTTTTTAAACTATATAAAAATAGAAATATAAATGGAATTAAACCATTAAAGATAAAAAGTTAGCAGCTTTTTCTTGAACTTCATATTTCTTTAATTGGAATTTTTATTCATTTTTATCATTAACAGTGATAGACCTCTTTTTTGGTTTCAATTAAAAAATAAGGATATGTTTAATATCAAAGATTAGGTCGAAACTAATTACAAAATTTGTTTCTTATTTTTTTAAAAATAAGATAAATTGAATAAAATTCAATACTTTTTGAATGCAAATCAAATGTTATATTTAACTATAATCTTTTAAAAAAATTAATATTAAAATGTTCAATTTAATGAGCCTTGGTTTCATTCATGATAAAGCCCAATAATTAAAATTAAAATAAAAATAAATCTTGTGTATGTTCAAATTATTAAATTTGAGAATTTTATTGTTAAAATTATTGGTAAAATTAAGGCAATTTCTACATCAAAAATTAAAAAAATAATTGCAATTAAAAAAAATCGAATTGAAAAAGGAAGACGGGATGAATTTATTGGATTAAATCCACATTCAAAAGGTGAAAATTTTTCTCGATCTATCTTTTTTTTTTTTGATAATAAAGTTGAAAGTATTATTACAATAAAAGAAATTAAAATAATTAAGATTGCAATTAATATTAAATTTAAAATTATTTATATTAAATTTTTTAAACTTTATGATTGGAAGTCATATATACTTTTTATACTATATAAATTTATTAAAAAATTATTATCCTCCTCATCAATAAATAGAAATATAAAGGAAAAGTCAAACTACATCAACAAAATGTCAGTATCACGCAGCAGCTTCAAATCCAAAGTGATGATTTTTTGAAAAATGATTTTGGATATGTCGAATTAAACAAACTGAAAGAAAAGTTGTTCCAATAATAACATGAAGTCCATGAAATCCTGTTGCTATAAAAAATGTAGACCCATAAATTGCATCAGCAATTGAAAAAGAAGCTTCAACATATTCATATCCTTGAAGAGCTGTAAAATAAATTCCTAAAAGAATAGTAAAAAATAATCCTTGTGTTGTTTGTGAATGATTATTTTCTATTAAACTATGGTGAGCTCAAGTAACTGTTACACCAGAAGATAAAAGAATAGCTGTATTTAATAGAGGTACTTGAAAAGGGTTAAAAACAGTAATTCCTACTGGGGGTCAAATTTTCCCTAATTCTATTGTTGGTGATAGACTTCTGTGAAAAAATGCTCAAAAAAAACTAACAAAAAAGAATACTTCTGAAACAATAAATAAAATTATTCCTCATCGTAGTCCTAAAGTTACTGGGTATGTATGTAATCCTTGAAATGTTCCTTCTCGTGAAATATCTCGTCATCATTGAATTATTGTCAAAATTGTAATAAAATTTCCTAAAATAAATAAATCTATATTATATTGATGAAATCATTTTGTTAAACCAGCTGTTAGTGTTAATGCTCCAATAGCCCCTGTTAAAGGTCATGGGCTATAATTAACTAAATGAAATGGATGATTTGCATGTGTTATCATTTTTTTTTTATTTTAAATAATTTCTCTTGAATATAATGTACTTAAAATTGTGAATACATAAGATTGAATAATAGCAACAGCTGTTTCTAATGTTAATAAAAGAAGTTGGGTAATAATAAGAATAGAAAGAAGTATAGTAGATATAGAATTTCCAGTATTTCCTAATAAAGTTAATAATAAATGACCAGCAATTATATTTGCTGATAAACGAACAGCAAGAGTTCCTGGTCGAATAACATTTCTAATTGTTTCAATTATTACTATAAAAGGTATTAAAACAGAAGGGGTTCCTTGAGGAACAAGATGAGCAAATATATGTTTTGTGTTATTAATTCAACCATAAAATATGAAACTAAGTCATAATGGTAATGCAAGCGAAAGAGTAATTGTTATATGACTTGTTCTTGTAAAAATATAAGGAAATAAACCTAAAAAATTATTAAATAAAATAAAAGTAAATAATGAAATAAATATAAAAGTTGTTCCTTTAAAACTTGAAGGCCCTAAAAGTGTTTTAAATTCTAAATGTAATGTTGTAAAAATTTTGTTTCAAAATAAAGAAACCCGAGAAGGTAAAAATCAAAAAATTATTGGAAAAAATAAAATTCCTAATAAAGAACTTAATCAGTTAAATGAAATATTTAAAATATTTGTTGAAGGATCAAAAATAGAAAACAAATTTATTATCATTTTCAAATTAAATTTTTATTGTCTATATTATTTGTATTTTGGCTATATTTTTGTATATTTAAAGGGATAAAATTAAAATAATTTAAAATATTAAAAAAAATAAATACAATTGTAAAGAAAAAAAATAAAGTTAATCATATTATTGGAGATATTTGTGGAATTAAAAAATATCTTTTATAAGATTACATTAGTTTGACATACTAATATTATTAAATTAACTAATTTTTTAAATTAAAAATTATTATCATTAAAAGTAATTACTAATTTACTATATTTTGGTTTAAGAGACCATTACTTGCTTTTCAGTCATCTAATGAAAATAATTTTTTTAAATTATATTAGAAATTCATTTAATAAAATAGTTTGTAGGAATACTTTCAATAACAATAGGTATAAAACTATGATTTGCTCCACAAATTTCTGAACATTGTCCAAAAAATAAACCTGTTCGATTAATAAAAAAATTAGTTTGATTTAATCGACCAGGAGATGCATCAACTTTTACACCTAAAGAAGGGACAGTTCAAGAATGAAGAACATCTGTTGCTGAAACAAGAATTCGAATTTGGTTATTAATAGGTAAAATAATACGATTATCAACATCTAAAAGACGAAAAGTATCTATATTAGAATCATTTTGAGAAATTATATATGAATCGAATTCAATATTTGTAAAATCTGAATATTCATAGCTTCAGTATCATTGATGTCCAATTGATTTAATTGAAATTGAAGGATTATTAACTTCATCTAATAAGTATAAAATTCGTAATGAAGGGAATGCAATAAATAATAAAACAATTGCTGGTAAGATTGTTCAAATAATTTCAATTGTTTGTCCATGAAGTAAAAATCGATTATTTAATTTATTAAAAAATAATATAAATATTAAATATCCTACTAAAGTTGTAACTAAAATAAGAATTAATAAAGAATGATCATGAAAAAAGTTTAATTGTTCTATAATAGGAGAATTTCTGTCTTGAAAACCTAAATTTGATCATGTTGCCATTTTAAAAGATTCTAATAAAAATTGAAAAATTTTATATATGAAGCTTAAATTCATTGCACTATTCTGCCATATTAGAAATTTAAATATATAATTAATTAGTTAAAATTGGTAATTCATTATAACAATGTTCCATTGGAGGTAAATTTTGGTATCATTCAATAGAAGAATTAAATTGAAGAGGATAAATTTGATTTCGGTGTGTAATAAAACTTTCTCAAATAATAAAAAGAAAAAATAAAGTTCCAATTATTGAAATTGTTGATCCTAGAGTAGATACAATATTTCATGAAGTATAAGCATCTGGGTAATCTGAGTAACGACGAGGTATTCCTGCTAATCCTAAAAAATGTTGTGGGAAAAAAGTTAAATTTACTCCAAAAAATATTATTGCAAATTGTGACTTTAATCATTTTTCGTTTAATGTTAATCCTGTGAATAAAGGGTATCAATGAACAAATCCTGCTATAATAGCAAATACAGCTCCTATAGAAAGAACATAATGGAAGTGGGCAACAACATAATAAGTATCATGTAAAACAACATCAATAGAAGAATTAGATAAAATAATTCCTGTGATTCCTCCAACAGTAAATAAAAATACAAATCCTAAAGCTCATAAAATTGAAGGAGAATAATTGATTTGTGTTCCATGTAAAGTTGCAAGTCAACTAAAAATTTTAATTCCTGTTGGTACAGCAATAATTATTGTAGCAGAAGTAAAATAAGCTCGAGTATCAACATCTATTCCTACAGTAAATATGTGGTGAGCTCAAACAATAAATCCTAATAGTCCAATAGCAAGTATTGCATAAATTATCCCTAAAGTTCCAAAAGTTTCCTTTTTCCCTCTTTCTTGACTAATAATATGAGAGATTATTCCAAATCCAGGTAAAATTAAAATGTAAACTTCTGGGTGTCCAAAAAATCAAAATAAATGTTGGTATAAAATAGGGTCTCCTCCTCCAGCTGGATCAAAAAAAGATGTATTTAAATTTCGATCTGTTAATAATATTGTAATAGCTCCAGCTAATACAGGTAAAGATAATAAAAGTAGAACAGTTGTAATAACAATAGATCAAACAAATAAAGGTATTCGATCTAAAGTAATTCCATTTGATCGTATATTAATAACTGTTGTAATAAAATTTACTGAACCTAAAATTGATGAAACACCTGCAAGATGAAGAGAAAAAATAGCTAAGTCAACAGAAGCTCCACTATGAGCAATATTTGAAGATAAAGGAGGGTATACTGTTCAACCAGTTCCTGCCCCATTTTCTACAATAGAACTAGAAAGAAGAAGAGAAAGAGAGGGGGGTAATAATCAAAATCTTATATTATTTATTCGAGGAAATGCTATATCAGGAGCTCCTAATATTAAAGGAACAAGTCAATTTCCAAATCCTCCAATTAAAATAGGTATAACTATAAAAAAAATTATAATAAAAGCATGTGCCGTTACAATTACATTATAAATTTGATCATCTCCAATAAAAGTTCCAGGATGTCCTAATTCAGCACGAATTAATATACTAAGGGCTGTTCCTACTATTCCAGATCATGCCCCAAAAATAAAATATAATGTACCAATATCTTTATGATTTGTTGAAAATAATCATTGTTGCAATTTTAGATTAAATGACTGATAAAAGTAATAGATTGTAAATCTATAAATAAGAATTAAATATTCTTTTTAATCAAAAAATTAAAATTTTTATAAAACTTTATATTCATATAAATGATATTAGATTGCAATTCTAAAGGAATAAATTTTTTTATTAAAGTTTGTTTTAAAATTTAAAAGTAATTCTTTTATTTATAGGTTTGAAGGCTATTAGTTTTATTAACTTAAAATTTTTTTTAAAAAATAAATTAATTTTTAGTTATTTATTTTAATTTTTTTTATTAAAAAATAAAAAATAAATTAATAAATAATAAACCAAAAATTGAAAAAAATAAAATAATAGAAAAAATTATTTTTTTTTTATTATTTAAGTATTGAAAAAAATTTCAATTTATTTCATTATGATTTAATAAAAAAGCAGAATAAGAAATTCGTAAATAAAAATATAATGTAATTAAAGTAAAATTTAATATAAAAATTAATAAAAATAAATAATTTGTAGAAATTAATATTTCAATTATTATTCATTTTGGAAAAAATCCTAAAAATGGGGGTAATCCCCCAAGAGATAATAAAGGAATAAAAATAATTATTTTTTCTAAATTTTTAAAATTAAATAAAGAAAAAATTTGATTGAAATTAAAAATTTTAAAATTATTAAATAAAAAAACAATAGAAATAGATAAAAAACAATAAAATAAAAAATAAATTTTTCAAATATTTTCATTGTTTAAAATACCTGAAATTATTCAACCTAAATGATTAATTGAAGAATATGCTATTAATTTTCGTAGTGAGGTTTGATTTAATCCTCCTATAGATCCAACAAAAATTGAACAAAAAATTGCAATAATAAAAAAATAAAAATTTAAACAATATGATAATAAAATAATAGGGGCAATTTTTTGTCAAGTTATTAAAATTATATTATTAATTCAGTTTAACCCTTCTATTACAATTGGAAATCAAAAATGAAATGGAGATATCCCTATTTTTATTATTAATGCAGAAGCAAAAATAATATTTAAAAAATTTATAAATAATTTTTCATTTATATTAAATTTATTAAAAAAATATAAAAGAATAATAGAAAATAATAAAATTCTTGAGGCTAATGCTTGTGTTAAAAAATATTTTAGAGAAGCTTCAGAAGAAAATAAATTATTTAATTTTATTATTAGGGGAATAAAAGATAATAAATTAATTTCTAATCCTATTCAAACTCTAAATCATGAAGAAGCACAAATTCTAATTATTGTTCCTAAAATTAATGTTAAAAAAAATAAAAGTTTATATGAATTTTTTAAAATTAAAAAGAAAAGGAATTTTACCTTTATATTTAGGGTATGAACCTAAAAGCTTTTTTAGCTTATCTTTTTAAATAAAAATTTATATTTTGATGTAAGAAGCATAAAAGATTTTGATTCTTTTTGATATAGTTTAATTCTATAAAATATAATTTAATGAATATAATAAAAATTATTATATAATATACCCTATCAAGGTATTCCTTTTGTCAGGCAATTCATTTTTTTTTATTTTAAATAAAAAAATTAAAATATGGTTTAAGTTTAAAAAAAGTGAAAAAAAAATAACAAAAAAAAATTTTTTTTTTTATTTTAAAATAAATATTTATATAAAAATTAAATATTTATATTAATTAATAAAATTTAATTAAATTAAATAAAAATATAAATCAACAAATATTTTATAAGAAAATTAAGAATTTAAAATTAGAGAGAAAAAAAAAAAACAATTTTAATTGTTTATATAAAATTTTTATATATTTAATATATATATATATATATAATATTTATTTTATATAAAAAAAAAATAAAATAGGGATAAATTTTTAAAAAAATTTTAAAAAATAATAAATTAATAAAAAAATTAATTAGTAATTTATAATAATAATAAAAAAATATAAAGTAGGGATAAAAATTTTTTTTTTAAAAAGAATGTTTAAGGTTTTACTAAAAATAATAAATTAATAAAAATAAATTGATAATTTAAAATAAT